TTTAGGCCAAGAAGTTGATAGCGAGATCTCGAATCAACTTATTGGTCTTATGGTATATCTCAGTATCGAGGATGATACCAAAGATCTGTATTTGTTTATAAACTCTCCTGGTGGATGGGTAATACCTGGAGTAGCTATTTATGATACTATGCAATTTGTGCGACCAGAGGTCCATACAATCTGCATGGGATTAGCCGCATCAATGGGATCTTTTATCCTGGTTGGAGGAGAAATTACCAAACGTCTAGCATTCCCTCACGCTCGGCGCCAATGAGTTTTTTATTTGTATTTTTGAAAAAAAAAAAGAAAACTATGCCTTCGCCGTATGAATATTAAGTAATAATAGCATGGCACTTCGAATTCGATATGAAATAATTTTGTAGTTTTCTTTTTTTTCACAAAATTCGATTATGTATCGAGAGAGTAGTATGGGATAAAATGTATTTCCGATTTTCTCTTATCTATCGGAAGTCTAATTTAGCGTCACAAACTTTTTTGTTTTCACACCGAAAGGCTCTTAACAATAATTATGTTCTAAAAAAAGGGGTGCGAAAAAAACAAGATTTTTCTTTTTTTGGTTGGATCAAAAAGAAACTTTGGGATTGCTGAATCAAAGACACAAAAAAAGAATCTATTAAAAAAAAAAAATAGAAAGCAACGGAGCCATCATAGTATTTTTGAACTCCCCCGAAAGGAAGGGTGGCAATTTGATCATTTACCCATCTGGGGCTGATAGATTCTATCTTGATCTTTCTTGAATGGAAAGTAAGGATCAATTTGATTGTAGAGCCGTATGCAATGCACAAAAGATGATGCCCGTACGGTTGTTCAATTCTATCTTCTTTTACTATTACTCTTTATCTTTCTTTTCTGTTCGTTTTATCACACCAGATAGCGAACCCTTCTATCATCAGGGTAATGATCCATCAACCTGCTAGTTCTTTTTATGAGGCGCAAACGGGAGAATTTATCCTGGAAGCGGAAGAACTGCTGAAACTACGCGAAACCCTCACAAGGGTTTATGTACAAAGGACGGGCAAACCCTTATGGGTTGTATCTGAAGACATGGAAAGAGACGTTTTTATGTCAGCAACAGAAGCCAAAGCTTATGGAATTGTTGATCTTGTAGCAGTTGAATGAAAAAAATCGATTTTGTGCAAATCCTTGATTTGATATTTTATCTCCGAGTTTACTATATCTATTAAATAGAATAAATTCATAATTATTCGGTTAAGATCAATCTAAACCAGCCCATTAATTATATATATGCTTCAACATGCCAACTATTAAACAACTTATTAGAAATACAAGACAGCCAATTCGAAATGTCACGAAATCCCCCGCTCTTCGGGGATGTCCTCAGCGTCGAGGAACATGTACTAGGGTGTATGTGCGACTCGTTTAGATCATGAGCTGGCACAAAAAAAGCAAGAAAACCGCTTTCCAGTATGAATGATCACTACCTGTGAATAAGATAGAATGGAAGAAGGAACTCCATTCACTATCTAAAAATCAGAAAATCCATCCTTCTATTGTGTATAAAGTTTATGGTTTCGATTGGTGCAAATCCAATCACCTGAATTTAAGATGAGAAGCAACTCTCCATTGGTAGCAAATAGTTATCCATTAAGCGGAGGAAATCTTATTGAAATTCAAAAAAAAAAACATAAAAATAAAGTTCCCACTCGGTCAAGAACGGACTACGAGGGTCAGCTACCCCAGCTAACTTTCATAATTAAATACCGTTACTATATAAGTAGCTCTTATTGTGAAAGACCTGTTACTGGAGAATTTATGGGTAGAGCCAAAGAGTGTGGTGTGAACTATACAAGTTACCAATAACATTGATTAAATGAAGTAAAGGCTCCGGTGTATAGAGAAGACCTCACCGTTTAAGAAGTAACCATAGAAACGATGGAATCCACTATTTCTTTATCCATTTAATTTAGATATTTTTTTATTGTTTTGACACCCAGCAAAAGAAAAAATTGTGGTCGGGAAGGTTATAGTAGCCAAAGCCATTGGAATTGTTATTTTATACATTGGAAAAATCCGTTTGGTTATTAATAGACCAAGGCGGGTAAAAGAATAACTGAAAGAAAAGAAATCAATTAGTTATTTGTGAAAGTTTTATTTATTCAATGACCAGAATTAAACGCGGATATATAGCTCGAAGACGTAGAACAAAAATTCGTTTATTTGCATCAAGTTTTCGAGGGGCTCATTCAAGACTTACTCGAACAATTACTCAACAGAAAATAAGAGCTTTGGTTTCGGCTCATCGGGATAGGGATAAGCAAAAGAGAAATTTTCGTCGTTTGTGGATCACTCGGATAAACGCAGTAATTCGAGAAAATGGAGTATCCTATAGTTATAGTAAATTAATACATGATCTATACAAGGGACAGTTGCTTCTTAATCGTAAAATACTAGCCCAAATAGCTATATCAAATAGGAATTGTCTTTATATGATTTCCAACGAAATCAGAAAAACAAAAGA